GATTGTGGCACCGGCCGCGGTATTTCTGTGAGTCCTCGGAATGGGATGATGTCAGAAAGGATTCTTATTCAATCATTAATTGGTTGTGTATTAGCAGATGATGTATATATGGGTCCACGATGTATTGCTACTAGAAATCAAGATATTGGGATTGGGCTTGTAAATAGATTCATAACCTTTCGAGCACAACCAATATCTATTCGAACCCCCTTTACCTGTAGGAGTACATCTTGGATCTGTCGATTATGCTATGGGCGGAGTCCTACTCATGGCGCCCTGGTTGAGTTGGGAGAAGCTGTAGGTATTATTGCGGGTCAATCGATTGGAGAACCGGGGACTCAATTAACATTAAGAACTTTTCATACCGGCGGCGTATTCACGGGGGGTACTGCGGAACATGTGAGAGCGCCTTGTAATGGAAAAATAAAATTCAATGAGGATTTAGTTCATCCGACACGTACCCGTCACGGGCATCCTGCCTTTCTATGTTCTATAGACTTGTATGTAATCATTGAGAGTGAAGATCTTATTCATAATGTCAATATTCCGCGAAAAAGTTTTCTTTTAGTTCAAAACGATCAATATGTAGAATCCGAACAAGTGATTGCTGAGATTCGCGCAGGAACACCTACTTTTAATTTTAAAGAGAGGGTTCGAAAACATAGTTATTCGGATTCAGACGGAGAAATGCACTGGAGTACCGATGTGTATCATGCATCTGAATTTACATATGGGAATGTGCATCTATTACCAAAAACAAGTCATTTATGGATATTATTAGGAGGTCCGTACAGATCCAGTTCAGTCTCCCTTTCGCTTCACAAGGATCAAGATCAACTTAACGTGCATTCTCGTTCTGTCAAGCGAAGGTATACTTCTAACCTCGCTGTAACTAAACACCGGCCGAGACACTACTCGGATTTTTATTGTAATCTAATATATCCGGCCATTCTGCACGAGAATTCTGATTTATTGTCAAAGAAGCGTAGAAATGTATTTCTCATTTTACTCCAATCAATTCAAGGAGGCGAGACCAGACTAACGCCCCCTCCGGGTATCTCGCCTGAAATCCCCCTAAATGGTATTTTACATAGAAATAGTATTCTTTCCTATTTCGATGATCCTAGATATAGAAGAAAGCGTTCTGGGATTACTAAATATGGATATGCGAATATCGAAATGCAGTCAATTCTTAAAAAGGAAGATTTGATTGAGTATCGAGGAGTCAAGGAATTTATGCCAAAACACCAAATCCAAACGAAAGTGGATTTCTTTTTTTTCATTCCTGAGGAAGTGCATATATTATCCGGATCTTCTTTCATAATGGTCCGTAACAATAGTATTGTTGGAGTAGATACACCAATCACCTTAAATATAAGAAGCCGAGTAGGTGGGTTGGTCCGGGTGGAGAGAAAAAAAAACAGAATTGAACTTAAAATTTTTTCTGGAGATATCCATTTTCCTGTGGATACCGATAAAATATCCCGGTATAGCGGCGTTTTGATCCCACCAAGAAGAGGAAAGGTAAATTCCAAGGAATCCAAAAAATTGACAAATTGGATCTATGTCCAACGGATTACACCTAGCAAAAAAAAGTATTTTGTTTTGGTTCGACCTGTTGTTACATATAACATAACGGATGGCCCCAATTTAGCAGCAATTTTCCCTACTGATATCTTGCAGGAAAGTGATAATGTGCAACTTCGAGTTGTCAATTATATCCTTTCTGGAAAAGTCAATCAAAATAGAGGAATTTCGGATACAAGTATTCAATTAGTTCGGACTTGTTTAGTATTGAATTGGGAACAAGATAAAAAAAACTCTTCTAACGAAGAAGCCCGTGCTTCTTTTGTTGAAATAAGAACAAACGATTTGATTCGGCATTTCTTAAGAATCGATTTGGCAAAATCTCCTATTTCGTATATCGGAAAAAGAAAAGATTCCGCAGTTTCAGGATTGCTCTGGGATAATCGATCAGATTGCACCCACAGTAATCCGTTTTATTCCATTTATTCCAAGGCAAAGATTCAACAATTCCTTAACCCACCAAATCAAGGAACTATGCATACGCTGTTGAATAGAAATAAGCAATTCCAATCATTGATAATTTTGTTATCATCCAAGTGTTCTCGAATGAGCCCATCCAACCGAGTAAACTATCATAATGTAATAAAAGAATCCATTCAAAAAGATTTACTAATTGAAATTCGGGAGTCATTCGGACCTTTAGGATCGTCTCCTTCAATTGATAATTTTTATTTATTTTACCGTTTAAAAACTCATAATCAGATCTTGTTAACAAATTGTTTCCAACTTGACAATTTAAAACAGACTTTTCAAGCAATTAAATATTATTCAATAGATGAGAGCGGTAGAATTTATACTACTGATCCAGGCAGTAACATTTTTTTCAATTCATTCCATTTGAATTGGTATTTTATCCGTCACAGTTGTTGCGAAGAGACCTCTCCAATAATAAGTCTTGGACAGTTTATTTGTCAAAATGTGTGTATAGACAAAAACGGACCGCACCAAAAATCCGGTCAAGTTATATTTGTTCAAGGGGATTCTGTAATAATACGATCAGCTAAGCCTTATTTGGCTACCCCGGGAGCAACTGTTCATGGCCATTATGGGGAAATTTTTTATGAAGGAGACACATTGGTTACATTTATATATGAAAAATCGAGATCCGGTGATATAACGCAGGGTCTTCCAAAAGTGGAACAGGTGTTAGAAGTACGTTCGATTGATTCAATATCGATAAATCTCGAAAAGAGGATTGAAGGTTGGAACGAGTGTATAACAAGAATTCTTGGCATTCCTTGGGGATTCTTGGTTGGTGCTGAGCTAACTATAGTGCAAAGTCGTATCTCTTTGGTTAATAAGATCCAAAAGGTTTATCGATCCCAGGGGGTGCAGATTCATAATAGGCATGTAGAGATTGTTGTACGTCAAATAACATCAAAAGTATTGGTTTCAGAAGACGGAATGTCAAACGTTTTTTCACCCGGAGAACTAATTGGATTGTTGCGAGCGGAACGAGTGGGACGAGCTTTGGAAGAAACGATTTGTTACCGAGCCATCTTATTGGGAATAACAAGAGCATCTCTCAATACTCAAAGCTTCATATCGGAAGCGAGTTTTCAAGAAACTGCTCGAGTTTTAGCAAAAGCAGCTCTACGGGGGCGTATCGATTGGTTGAAAGGTTTGAAAGAAAACGTTGTTTTGGGGGGGATGATACCTGGCGGGACCGGATTCAAAGGATTCGTGCATCCTTCAAAACAATATAATCCTTTGGAAACAAAAAAAAAGAATCGATTTGATGGAGAAATGAGAGACATTTTATTTTACCACAGAAAATTGTTTGATTATCCCCCTTCAAAGGATTTCCACGATACATCAGAACAACCATTTATCGGATTTCATGATTGCTAAGAAAGGATTCATCCCTTTTCTTTGATTTGGTGCAGTCATTAGATTTAATAATAAAAAGAGAAATGTCTCGAAAAGAATAGAATTGCTTGGGTCGTGGCTCTACGTCCAATTTATAGGGTAGAGTAGAAGGTTCCATCGGAACAACCTTTTATTTGAGTTCAGGGTTGCTCGTCTCTTAAAAAAAGGGGGTGTGGGGAGAAATGACAAGAAGATATTGGAACATCAATTTAGAACAGATGATGGGGGCAGGGGTTCATTTTGGTCATGGTACTCGGAAATGGAATCCTAAAATGGGACCGTATATCTCCGCAAAGCGTAAGGGTATTCATATTACAAATCTAACTCGAACTGCTCGTTTTTTATCAGAAGCTTGTAATTTGGTTTTTGAGGCAGCAAGTAGAGGAAAACAATTCTTAATTGTTGGTACCAAAAATAAAGCAGCTGATTCAGTAGCCTGGGCTGCAATACGGGCTCGGTGTCATTATGTTAATAAAAAATGGCTCGGCGGTATGTTAACGAATTGGTCTACTACAGAAATGAGACTTCATACGTTTAGGGACTTGAGAATGGAACAAAAAACAGGAAGACTTAGCCGTCTTCCAAAAAGAGATGCAGCCGTGTTCAAAAGACAATTATTTCGTTTGCAAACATATCTGGGCGGGATTAAATATATGACAGGTTTACCCGATATTGTAATCATCGTCGATCAGCACGAAGAATATACAGCTCTACGAGAATGTATCGCTTTAGGAATTCCAACAATTTGTTTAATTGATACAAATTGTGACCCTAATCTAGCAGATATCTCGATTCCCGCGAATGATGATGCTATATCTTCAATCCGATTAATTCTTAACAAATTAGTATTCGCAATATGTGAAGGACATTTTAGCTATATAAGAAATCCTTGATTAATAATATGATAAATAACCTACTTCGAAACTCTCATATATTTTTAAGTTGATTGCTATTTCTGGATTTTTAAAAACAAACTAAATAAGAGTAACCGGTATATTATGTGATTAGTTACTATTCAAAATAGTAATCTTAGTTGGTATTCAAAATATCAGATTCAAGTAGGCAAAGAGATGGTTGAATCAAAAAAAATTAAGGGTCAATTTTTTTAATTTTAGGGGGTAATATGAATTTTCTAGTAAACACACTAACACTAAAAGGCTTGTACGATGTATCGGGTGTGGAGGTAGGCCAACATTTCTATTGGCAAATAGGCAGTTTCCAAGTCCACGGCCAAGTACTTATGACTTCTTGGGTTGTAATTGCTATCTTATTAAGTTCGGCTACTATAGCTGTTCGCAACCCACAAACCATTCCGAGTGGGAGTCAAAATTTCTTCGAATATGTTCTTGAATTTATTCGAGATGTTAGTAAAACTCAAATTGGAGAAGAATATGGTCCGTGGGTTCCTTTTATTGGAACTATGTTTCTATTCATTTTTGTTTCTAATTGGTCAGGAGCTCTTTTACCTTGGAAAGTCATACAATTACCTCATGGAGAGTTAGCTGCACCCACGAATGATATAAATACTACCGTTGCTTTGGCTTTACTCACGTCAGTGGCATATTTCTATGCGGGTCTTACAAAAAAAGGATTGGGGTATTTCGGTAAGTATATTCAACCAACTCCAATCCTTTTACCGATTAACATCTTAGAAGATTTCACAAAACCTTTATCGCTTAGTTTTCGACTTTTCGGGAATATCTTAGCTGATGAATTAGTCGTTGTTGTTCTTGTTTCTTTAGTCCCTTCGGTGGTTCCTATACCTGTTATGTTCCTTGGATTATTTACTAGTGGTATTCAAGCTCTTATTTTTGCAACCCTAGCCGCGGCTTATATAGGGGAATCCATGGAAGGCCATCATTGAAACAGTCTTGTTGTTTTTTTCAAAACAATAAATAACAGCAGTCATTTGGTTCAAGATAATTTATTTAAGGAATATACAACTACGTCATATACGATAGAAAGGAATAGCAAAACCAAAAAAAGTACGATATTAGATAGTAGGATATTAGAGAGTTGCAAAAAAAGGGAAAGAGACAAAAATGCTCTTTTTCCTAAAGTTATCTTCCGTCCACTTACTAGCATACCCCCCTCAACGAATATTCTATTTATACCCCATTATTCTATATAATAATAATATTTGTATGAGATGATTTGGACTAATCAATTTGTGTAGTTAGATTAGATCCGTTTTGAATCGAAGATAAACACTTGGTTTACGTTATGGAAGAAAGACATGTATATGTGATATTACATATTGCTGGGTATATATGAATTAAAGATAGATTCCTTTGACCTACTCCTCCCATTTTCAGCAATAGAATAGAAGTCCTTTCCTTTCCGTTTACTTGTTACTGTGAATTGAATAAAAAAACCGATAAACGGAAGAGCTAAAGTTGTAGTAGGGATTTCAAAAGACTCTTCCGATAGAAACTCAAAAGGAGATATCGAAGTAGTTTTGATGATTCACTAATACTATTATTTCATCTAGAAGTTCTCAGTTACTTCTATTGGATTGGATGAATCCTACGACGTAATAATTAAGTCATAATTGGTTGGGTAGTTGTATCATTAACTATTTCTTTTTTTGGTACGAGGAACTTATCATGAATCCACTTATTTCTGCCGCTTCTGTTATTGCTGCTGGGTTGGCTGTAGGACTTGCTTCTATTGGACCGGGGGTTGGTCAAGGGACTGCTGCGGGCCAAGCTGTAGAGGGTATCGCGAGACAGCCTGAGGCGGAGGGCAAAATACGAGGTACTCTATTACTTAGTCTAGCTTTTATGGAAGCTTTAACAATTTATGGACTCGTTGTAGCATTGGCCCTTTTGTTTGCGAATCCCTTTGTTTAATATTATTTAATTATTTAATATTAGAAATATAAAATATATATTTATTGCCTTGGATTTGTCGTTTGATTTTTCAAATTATATCAAGATTTCGTTCGTAGAATTATGTCGTTGTTGACAAAAGAAAATAATCTACGGGAGGGTTGGATTTGCGGATGAGGAATTAGTATCCCGCCTCGCTTTCATCCTTCCCGTTCCTACTCCAAGAGAAACTAAGTATTGAAACAAGGGGATAGTTCACATAAATAAAATCCATTTCACAATTTCCCAATAGTAACAGAACAAAAAGGGACTAAATAAAAAAGAGGTGCGAAGTGATACAAAAATAACTCTAGTCAATTTTTGAGTCGATCTAGTTAGTCTATCCATACGAGGAGATGATATGAAAAATGTAACCGACTCTTTCCTTTCTTGGGGCTACTGGCCATCCGCCGGGAGTTTCGGGTTTAATACCGATATTTTATCAACAAATCTAATAAATCTAAGTGTAGTGCTTGGTGTATTGATCTTTTTTGGAAAGGGAGTGTGTGCGAGTTGTTTATTTCAGAAATCGTCGGGATACAACCAGCTGTACCCTTTTCGTTCTAACTAGGAAATAAAAGAAAGGTGCACGATTGCGCGAATTACTTCGGACTAAATATAAATAATTTATGTTTTATGGAAGAAACATAGCATTTCGTGATTCAATTCATTGGTAAAACCTATCTTGATTCTCTAGCAACCAATAACGCAGGACCCTTAATATAATATGGTTAAAACAAACTCTTTGAAGTCTAGATGCAGCGTGGTACTCTTTCTACCAATATGTTAATAAAGAGATGGTTCAAACTGAATATTTTATCGATGGATAACACTCATATTGATAAATGATAAAACGATTTGAACGACTTATTTGTAACTTATTGTAAAAGAGGGCAAAATGCCCCTTTTTTTATTCAATGCTGAAGCGACGACCTATGCGTTATGTATAAGTTATAAGTAATAAAAATTTTTTGCATTTTCAGAAACAAAAGAAACAACTTTGTTGATAATTACATATTTTTTGTCAAAAGAGTCCTCTAAATCTTTTTATCTGATGCTAGTTTATATATTTTTTTTGAATATGAACGAAAAAAAAGAGGGGACAGGCTCATTACATTATATAAAAATATATGGGAATTTTTTCTAAGTAATTGGGCGTGAGAGCCAAATGAAT